AATTAGATTGACTCGTCAAGTTAGAGATTAGATCGTACACCGATGTCGGATTATTTTCCTTCACAGCAGGGCCCTGTCACGCTGGACAACAAAGGGGCCGTCGGCTTATATATAGTTCCAATCTTGAACTTTCCTCAGCTTCAATTCTGCTGTGACCACAAAAATGGAAAGACTTTGATTCCATGTACTCTATAAGCAAGCTCGATGTCCTGATCATCTAAATTCAATGGATAGCTAAGTCTGAAAGAGGGGATCGGACTGAGGAATGGAAAGTGAAAAAAAAAGGATGGGACGGTGGTTTTCAACAGAGATAGAGTAAATAATCCGTTTGGGCGGTATTGTAGGGGATTAGCGGTAGATTGTCTCAGGTAAAGGCTGAACTGAACTTCTTTCGTAGCAGGTCCACCAAGATCAGACGTCACGTGGCATGATACGATAGAAAGGGTCGACTTTCACGTGCCTTAGAGGAGAAAGCAGTTATAAAAGAAAAGAATTGATCAGTCTTCCGCCGATTAGAGTAAATGCTCATTCTTTTTTCAGTCTCACCACTAGAAGTAGCCTCGAGAGACCTAACAAACATTACTTTGAAAAAGTGAACAGACCTAGCACTGTCTAACGAACACAAAGTTATTACCGAAGATCAGGAGCACTCGATCTATCGCCCCTTTTCATCTCAATTTCACTTGATCGCCTTGTACTGAATACGGTAGAGCGTGGAGCCCATACCGATTGAGTAGAGCATTGAGCACTGATCTCGAGTGAACTGAACCGGCTCGAAGACCTGTCAACTTCGAAACCAGTATAGTCGTATCCAAAACTTGTGGACCCCTAAGACCTCCAAGAAAAGAAAAGGAAAGGTTCAAACCCGAATGAGCTCAATTCTTTTCTTCGTTCAGTTACAGATTGGATCTTACGCCAGACGTGGACCGCCCCAGTAGGACACCTGTGCTGTGGGCGCAGGTTTATCAATCCAATCTTTCAATGATGCTAAAGAGACTCGAAGCAGTACATTTCGGAATTGAATTCAACTAACGACAGACGATCTACGTACGAAGGGACAGTCGCTTGGGTGGTTCGAATCCAGCTCGTGGTGATAGCTGAGGGCCGAGGGAAGGTGCGAAGAGACCTCCAACGAGTCTCCTTTCCTCCGCTTGCCTAGCTCCGGAAGCAAGTGAGGTGAGGATCCCAATCTCTTTCCAATGCACCTCCATCAGAACCAAGTAGCTCATCACCTCCAACAGCCCGCGACCTTCTGACCTGGATCAACCGCCCGAGGATCCAAGCCTTCAACGAGCCCACCTAATGCTTATCTATCTGTCTCTAACCCCGCCCCAAACGAGCAAATGAACATCCAGCTCTGTCTCCACTGAACCTCCGAACCCATAGCAATCATCTCCAAAGTCTCGTTCCGCAACCGGATCCGAACCTAGGCGTTCTATTCCTCTTCTCTCATCCAATTCCTCTCTTCCATCTGCATCTGCAGTACCCGGATCCCCCTCATCTGCATTTCTATTCCCATCTGCCGGCCGGGCCAGGGTAAACGCCACCTATCTCTTCCCCAGGGTGACGCGGCAGAAGCATGAACCAAATCCCCTTCCTCGCTGCATCGAACCCCGACCTGCGGTGATGATAAAGCAGCTGGCCAGTAAGGAATAACCGGGGGCATATAGCTCTGTTCCTCTATCCCTCTCTTTTTCACCACTAACGCTGTCATCCCCTAGGAATTGAAAACTTTTTTTTTTTTTTTCGGGGAAGAAAAGAGTGGTGATCCATCGGTTGAAGAAGGGAGAAAAGAATGTTCGATTTCCACCGCTATATAAAGAAGAATAGAATGAATGATTCGCCGAGAAGAGGGATTCTATGGTTGGTCTATCCCCTTCGAGAAAGAGTTGTCATGGGTGCCGTTTTGAGTTTGAGGAAACAGCAGTGGGTTCTCCTGCCACAGCTGAGCCCGTAGTGGACCCCTCCTGGAAAATCTTCGTTCGTGCCCTTATTCATTCCCTATCCTGCCCTCCGCCTCAGTCCTACACTGGACTGACACAGCACTCGCTCGGAATAATGGTTTTCCCGATTCTCTGCGCGCGCGGAGAGGGGAAGCAAAGAAATCCATTTTTCTTTTGTTGGTAGATACATCATCTTAAATAATTCTTGGTAGTGGCTGCCTCGCCCCGCGAGAGTAGAGTCTCATCTTGCATCCACAAGAGTCAAGTCTCATTTCATTAGCCGCTTGGGGATATCGGGGAGTAGAAGGACAGGCGAAGAGGATGATAGCAGGAATCATATTCCCGAGGAGAGATTGATAATAAGTAGGGGATTGGGTTCAAGAGCTTCATCTTCCATGAAGAGGCCACTCCCACCAGATGAGCATGGGAGGGATAATGATTGACTCCCGGCGCCGATTAAAGAGCCAGGCCGGCTCCCGAAAGGAAGGAGGATTATAGGCAAGTCAGGGGGATGGATGACCTGCCGGGCCAGAAGTTGTTGAATAGCATGGATCAGT